GAAACCTTGGCATAGATCTAAGATCCAACCTTCTAAGAAAGATCCAAAGAAAGAAAAACACACAAAAGATTATTTTTGTTTTTTAACGATTTGGGGAATGGAAACAGATTTTCCTTTCGGTTCTCCCCGAAAAAAACATTCCTTTTTTAAACCCATTTTTAAAAAACTCGAACAAAAAATTATAAAATTTCGAAAGAAACAAACAAAATTTTTTATAAAGGTTCCAAAAGAAAAATGGATTATAAAAAACTTTCAATTTATAAAAATCCTAATGAAAAAACTTTTAAAAGTAAATCCAATTCTAGTATTTGCATGGAACGAAGATTCGAGTGAAATAAACAACGAAAAAGATTCTATAATAACTAATCCAATTATTAATAAATCATCTATTAAAATCCGATCCATTGATTGGACAAATTATTTACTCATAGAAAAAAAACTAAACGATTTAACTGATAGAACAAATACAATCATAAATAAAATAGAAAGAATTACAAAAGACAAAAAAGGAGTATTTAGTCCTCTAAAAATCAATATTAGTCCTAACAAAACAAGTTCTAGTGCTAAAAGATTAGAAGCACAAAAAAATATTTTTAAGATATTAAAAAGAAGAACTGCTCGATTAATCCGTAAATCACATTATTTTATAAAATTTTTCAGGGAAAGCATATACATAGATATATTTGCATGTATCAGTAATATTTCCAGGATCAATGCACAACTTTTTCTTGAGTCAACAAAAAAATCCATTGATAAATACATTTATAATAATAAAAAAAATAAAGAAAGACTTGATAAAACAAATCAAAATAAAATCCGATTTATTTCGACTATAAAAAAATCACTTTTTAATATTAATAATTCTAAAATATTTATTGGTTTATCTTCCCTCTCACAAGCCTATGTATTTTACAAATTATCACAAACCCAAGTTATGAACTTGTATAAGTTCAGATCTGTTGTTCAATATCCCGGAACATCTTTATTTCTCAAAAATGAAATAAAAGATTCTTTTCGAACACACGGAATAATTACTTCAAAATTAAATTATAAAAATTATGGAAGGAATGAATGGAAAAATTGGTTAAAGAATCATTATCAATACGATTTTTCTCATCTCAAATGGTTTGACTTAGTACCACAAAAGTGGCAAATTAGAATCAATCAACTTTGTAAGGTTGACAATAAATATTTGAAAACAAAAGATTCATATGAAAAAGAAAATGATTATAAAACCCACTTAATGGTATGGCCAAATAACAAAGAAAATTTTCAAAAAATTTATCGATATGATTTTTTATCATATCAATTGATTTATTCTGAAAATAATAAGGACTCAGATAATTATGGGTTACCATTTCAAGTAAATAAGAATCAACAAATTTCTGATACTTATAACTATAATACACAGAAACAAAAATTTTTGGATATGTGGGAGAGTATTCCTATCACTAATTCTATAGAATTAAAAGATTCTATGGATAGGGAGAAAAATCCAGATAGAAAATATTTGGATTGGACACTTATCAATTTTTGTCTTAGAAATAAAGTCGACATTGAAACCTGGCTCGATATCAGTACCAACAATAAGAAAAATACTAAGACTGATACTCATAATTATAAACTTATGGATAAAATGGATAAAAAAGATCCTTTTTATTTCATAATTCATCAAGAAATCAACGCATCCAATCACAAAAAAACACTTTTTGATTGGATGAGAATGAATGACGAAATATTAAACCGCCCGATATCCAATCTGGACCTTTGGTTCTTTCCCGAATTTGTATTTTTTTATAATGCATATAAACAAAAACCGTGGGTTATACCAATTAAGTCACTTTTTTTTAATTTTAACGTACGCAAAAATTTTAGTAAAATTAAAAACATGAATCGAAAGCAAAAAAAAGCTACCCTTATACCATCCAATCAAAAAAAAATTTTTGAATTAGCAAATAGGAATCAAGAAGAAAAAGAACCTATAAGTCACCAAAATATTTTATCAGATGCCCAAAACCAGGGAAACCTTGAATCGGTTCTCTCAACCCAACAAAATGAGATTTACGAAGAACCAAAACGTAGAAAGAAAAAACAAGAAAAAAGCAGTACGGAAACAGAATTTGATTTCCTGCGAAAAAAGTATTTGCTTTTTCAATTAAGATGGAATAATCTTTTGAACGAAGATCTAATCAATAATATCAAGGTATATTGTCTCCTGCTTAGATTGATAAATCCGAAAAAAATTGCTATATCCTCTATTGAAAGGAAAGAATTTAATCTGGATATAATGCTGATGCAGAAAGATTTCACTTTTACAGAATTGATAAAAAAAGGGATATTTATTATCGAACCCCTTCGTCTAGCTGTAAAAGGTCATGGACAATTTATTATGTATCAAACCATAGGTATTTCATTAGTTCACAAGTGTAAAGACCAAAAGAATAAAAAAAGATATAGGGAAAATGTTGATAAGAAAGAATTAATTGTAAAACAACAAAATATAATGAAAAAAAGAGAACAAAATAAGTCTGATTTCCTTGTTTCTGAAAATATTTTATCATCTAGACGTCGGAGAGAATTCCGAATCCTAATTTGTTTCAATTCAAAGAATATAAATTCTATAGATCAAAATACAATATCTTTCAACAGAATCAAAAATTGTGGTCAATTTTTGTATGAAAAGAAAGATCTTGACAGAGATCAAATAAAATTAATTCAATTAAAATTATTTCTTTGGCCCAATTATAGAGTAGAAGATTTAGCTTGTATGAATCGATATTGGTTTAATACTAATAATGGTAGTCGGTTCAATATGTTAAGGATACATATGTATCCACAATAGAAAATTAATTGATTAAACTTTTATCTTATTTATTCCCTCGTATACTATATATATCCTATACCGATATATATATACCGAATATATAAATGAAATAAATGCACACACGCCTTGTCTTACAGTCCATTCTGATACATGATACTAATTCACTGATGGATCAATTAGATCCAGAAATGAATCAATAACGAAATTTGTGTATACCAGATTCAAATAGCTCCCATTATTATTACTGATCAGTAAAATTCATATTCGTAAAATAGGAAGTATAAGAATTTTTTATGATAAAAAATTCATTCATATCTTTTATTTCGCAAGAAGAAAAAGAAGAAAACCGAGGGTCTGTTGAATTTCAAGTATTCCGTTTTACAAAAACGATACGGAGACTTACTTCACATTTGGAATTCCACAAAAAAGACTATTCATCTCAGAGAGGTCTACGTAAAATTCTAGGAAAACGCCAACGCCTGCTGGCTTATTTGTCAAAAAAAAATAGAATACGTTATAAAGAATTAATCAGTAAATTGAATATTCGAGAGCTAAAAAGACGTTAATTTGAAGAGTCATTTTTAAGTTTTTTATTTATTCTAGATTGAATTTTGATCAATTTCTTTTAATTTTCAGCAATTCATGGAATAAGAAATCCGGGAAAACCCTATGACTGGACCAACTAAAAGAAAAGACCTCATGATAGTAAATATGGGGCCTCAGCACCCATCAATGCATGGTGTTCTTCGACTAATCGTTACTTTAGATGGTGAAGATGTTATTGACTGTGAACCCATACTAGGTTATTTACACAGAGGGATGGAAAAAATTGCGGAAAACCGAACAATTATACAATATTTGCCTTATGTAACACGTTGGGATTATTTAGCTACTATGTTCACAGAAGCAATAACTGTAAATGCACCAGAGCAATTAGGAAATATTCAAGTACCTAAAAGAGCTAGTTATATAAGAACTATTATGTTGGAATTAAGTCGGATAGCTTCTCATTTGTTATGGCTTGGACCTTTTATGGCAGATATTGGTGCACAGACACCCTTCTTCTATATTTTCAGAGAAAGAGAATTAATATATGATCTATTTGAAGCTGCCACCGGAATGAGAATGATGCATAATTATTTTCGTATTGGAGGAGTAGCTGCTGATCTACCTTATGGATGGATAGATAAATGTTTGGACTTATGTGATTATTTTTTAACCAGGATTACTGAATATCAAAAGCTTATTACACGAAATCCTATTTTTTTAGAACGAGTTGAAGGAGTGGGAATTATTAGCGGAGAAGAAGCAATAAATTGGGGTTTGTCAGGACCAATGCTAAGAGCTTCCGGAATCAAATGGGATCTTCGTAAAGTTGATCATTATGAGTGTTACGACGAATTGGATTGGGAAATCCAATGGCAAAAAGAAGGAGATTCATTAGCTCGTTATTTAATACGAATTAGTGAAATGGCGGAATCTATCAAAATTATTCAACAAGCTTTAGAAGGAATTCCGGGGGGTCCCTATGAGAATTTAGAAATTCGACGCTTTAATAGAGCACGAGATTCAGAATGGAATGATTTTGAATATCGATTTATTAGTAAAAAACCGTCTCCGACTTTTGAATTGTCAAAACAAGAGCTTTATGTAAGAGTTGAAGCTCCAAAAGGGGAATTGGGAATTTATTTGATAGGAGATCAAAGTGTTTTTCCTTGGAGATGGAAAATTCGCCCGCCGGGTTTTATTAATTTGCAAATTCTTCCTAAGTTAGTTAAAAGAATGAAATTGGCTGATATTATGACGATACTAGGTAGCATAGATATCATTATGGGGGAAGTTGATCGTTGAAATGATAATTGATACAACAGAAGTACAAGCTATCCATTCTTTTTCTAGATTAGAATCTTTAAAAGAGATATATGAGACCGTATGGATGCTTGTTCCTATTGTGATTCTTGTATTGGGAATTACAATAGGTGTACTCGTAATTGTGTGGTTAGAAAGAGAAATATCTGCAGGGATACAACAACGTATTGGACCTGAATATGCCGGCCCTTTGGGAATTCTTCAAGCTCTAGCAGATGGGACAAAACTACTTTTCAAAGAGAACCTTCTTCCATCTAGAGGAGATACGAGCTTATTCAGCGTCGGACCTTCAATAGCAGTCATATCAATTCTATTAAGTTATTCAGTAATTCCTTTTAGTTACCGTCTTGTTCTAGCCGATCTAAGTATTGGTGTTTTTTTATGGATCGCCATTTCAAGTATTGCTCCGATTGGACTTCTTATGTCAGGATATGGATCAAATAATAAATATTCTTTTTTAGGTGGTCTACGGGCTGCTGCCCAATCAATTAGTTATGAAATACCATTAACTCTATGTGTGTTATCAATATCTCTACGTGTGATTCGTTAGGACATCAACATTTCTTTTATTTCATTTCTCGGTTTTTAAGAATGAACCTTAATACATTGAATAGATATCTTATTTTTTTATTCACCCCTTCACTTCAGGGTGATGTTATTCACTATTCGTGTTGATGAACTAAACTAGATAGTTAGATGAGTGAAATAAAACAGCTTTTCAATTTGCTGTAAAAAGGTTGAGTCTCATGTTCTATGTACAAGAGTTAAGTGAAAGTAAACCTAAAAGGGTTCCCCCAAGACGAATTGATTAGTCATCATCTCTTGAAGCGGGTTGAAAAAAAAACTCTATGGAGTTTTTACTCTACTTTGTATGTGTTACCATACATGATATGGAGATTCCAAAAAAAGGAGTGGATGATTAGGAACACCAAGGTACACAAAGGATTAGTAATAGAGATTATGTAATTTATCCGAAAATACATTTTTATTATCTAAAAGAAATACTAATTGGGGCTTTAATTTGGTAGAAATGATCAAGTCGTACTCCCCATAATTCCGATCCAGAGTATGCTCCTATCCACCGATTAAATGAATGACTATCAGGAACGAAGTAATCCTTTACTTTTGTGAAAGACTTTTTTTCTGAGTAAGAATAAAATAAAAGAATTGCAACAAAAAAGATATTTTTTTTTTATTGTTGCTTTTCTATATCCATATTAATTGAGATTAAATTCTTATCATGATTCATGAATTAATCTCTGTATATTTTTCGTAATCAAAAATTATAAGATGAAATATCTATTTACATTGCTAAAAGCAGTATCTTCTTTAAGGATGAAGTTCTTACTCAATTCAAGAAAAAAATCCAATGGAATAAAAATTGGAATTAAATTAAAAAGTAAAGGAAAAGATAAATTCAGAAGTGCTTTTAAAAAGTATAGCAGACAGAATTTCATTGGTATAATTCAGGAGTTCTCAATTTATTTGTACTTTTATCCTACAAACGGAGTAAGATGAAAAAATATAGAATTGGGCGGTCCTTATATTTATTTATGACCCTCGAGGAGCCGTATGAGGTAAAAATCTCACGTACGGTTCTGGAATAGCGATGATAACAGTGATCTTATCACCGACTATGATTATCTAACAGTTTAAGTACAGTTGATATAGTTGAGGCACAGTCAAAATACGGGTTTTGGGGATGGAATTTGTGGCGGCAACCCATAGGGTTTATCGTTTTTATAATTTCTTCTCTCGCAGAATGCGAAAGATTGCCGTTTGATTTACCAGAAGCAGAAGAAGAATTAGTAGCAGGTTATCAAACCGAATATTCCGGTATTAAATTTGGTTTATTTTACGTTGCTTCCTATCTAAATCTACTAGTTTCTTCATTATTTGTAACAGTTCTTTACTTGGGCGGTTGGAATTTCTCTATTCCATACGTATTCGGCACTGAACTTTTGAAAATAAATGAAACAGATGGAGTCTTTGAAACGACAATTGGTATTTTCATTACATTAGCTAAAACTTATTTTTTCTTGTTCATTTCTATCACAACAAGATGGACTTTACCAAGACTAAGAATGGACCAACTTTTAAATCTTGGATGGAAATTTCTTTTACCTATTTCTTTAGGTAATTTATTATTAACAACTTCTTTCCAACTCTTTTCACTATAAAGAATTATACATAAATCCAAGATTTTCTATTTACTCGATTCACCTCAAATAAGAGAAAGAAACAAACATAAAAATTTTTATCGATATTTACAATATGCTCCCTATGGTAACTGGATTCATGAATTATGGTCAACAAACAGTACGAGCGGCACGGTATATTGGTCAAGGTTTTATAATTACCCTTTCTCACGCGAATCGTTTACCTGTAACTATTCAATATCCTTATGAAAAATTGATAACATCAGAGCGTTTTCGTGGACGAATACACTTTGAATTTGATAAATGCATTGCTTGTGAAGTATGTGTTCGTGTATGTCCTATAGATCTACCTGTTGTTGATTGGAAATTGGAAACTGATATTAGGAAAAAACGATTGCTTAATTACAGTATTGATTTCGGAATATGTATATTTTGTGGTAATTGCGTTGAGTATTGTCCCACAAATTGTTTATCAATGACTGAAGAATATGAACTTTCTACGTATGATCGTCACGAATTAAACTATAATCAAATTGCTTTGGGTCGTTTACCAATATCAATAAATGATGATTATACAATTCGAACAATTTTGAATTCGCCTAAAATAGAAAATAACAGATAAATCGCTTGATTCAAGAACAATTTCCAATTGATAAAATTTGTGTTTTTATCTCAATTAAAAAAGTTTATTTTTGCTCTAAGAACTACAAATCCCAACTGTTTATTTGGTTGGTTGATGAAAATTCCAGATTAATTTGTATTGAAGATTTTTCTACCGTAAATATTTCAAAGATTTTATTTTTATTAGGTTTATATGATTGATCCGATAACTCTGTCTACTGTCTACATAAATTAAAACTCATTAGGATTTTATTTAATTAGGAACGTATTATAAAAAGAGTAACTTCATTTCATTTTTCTGTTCAAGTCAATAAGATCATGAAACTTTTTATCTTTTATTTTACATAGAATGGATTTACCTGGACTAATACATGATTTTCTTTTAGTATTTCTGGGATTAGTTCTTATATTAGGAGGTCTCGGAGTGGTATTCTTTACCAATCCAATTTTTTCTGCCTTTTCCTTGGGATTGGTTCTTGTTTGTATATCTTTATTTTATATTCTCGCAAACTCTCAGTTTGTAGCTTCTGCACAACTCCTTATTTACGTAGGAGCTATAAACGTGTTAATCATATTTGCCGTAATGTTCATGAATGGTTCAGAATATGACAAAGACTTGAATCTTTGGACTGTTAGCGATGGGGTTACTTCCTTAGTTTGTACAAGTATTTTTGTTTTATTAATTACTACTATTCTAAATACATCATGGTACGGAATTATTTGGACTACAAAATCAAACCAGATTCTAGAACAAGATTTAATAAATAATAGTCAACAAATTGGAATTCATTTATCAACAGATTTTTTTCTTCCATTTGAACTCATTTCGATAATTCTTTTAGTTGCTTTGATAGGTGCAATTGCTGTGGCTCGTCAATCATAAATTTTTCAATAAAACCAGCAATCCCAACGAAATCTTCGGTATTTTTTAGATTAAAATTTGTTATATTTTTGTCAATCAAATAAGTTTAATTGTTGTTCAGATTGAAATAAAATGAATAAAGAAGGAGTTGGTCAATTTAATGATGCTCGAACATGTACTTGTTTTGAGTGCCTATTTATTTTCTATTGGTATCTATGGATTAATCACGAGTCGAAATTTGGTTAGAGCTCTTATGTGTCTTGAACTTATATTAAATGCAGTTAATCTCAACTTTGTAACTTTTTCGGATTTTTTTGATAGTCGTCAATTAAAAGGAAATGTTTTCTCAATTTTTGTTATAGCTATTGCAGCCGCTGAAGCAGCTATTGGACCAGCGATTGTTTCATCAATTTATCGTAACAGAAAATCCACTCGTATCAATCAATCAAATTTGTTGAATAAGTAGTCGTTCGTAACATGGGGATCATACTTGTAAAAATGTAATAACTAAAAGTATTTTGGATGTTTTTTGTGTTCTATAAACCGATCCAGCAGAATAGGTTGATTAAAAAAATTCTGGTATATCATTGATTCGTCTAGTGTTTGCGTTTGAATATGTGATTCATTTACAAGTTTATACTAGATCGAAATTTAAGAAAGTTAAAAATTTTTATAGATCCAATGTCACATTCAGTAAAGATTTATGACACATGTATAGGGTGTACTCAATGTGTGCGAGCTTGTCCCACAGATGTATTAGAAATGATACCATGGGACGGGTGTAAAGCTAAACAAATAGCTTCTGCTCCAAGAACAGAGGACTGTGTTGGTTGTAAGAGATGTGAATCTGCCTGTCCAACAGATTTTTTGAGTGTTCGAGTTTATTTATGGCATGAAACAACTCGAAGCATGGGTCTAGCTTATTGATACATTCCAGAAAACTCCACTTGAATTCATAATCCATTTTATTTTTTTTTTTTACCGACAAAAACCCGCGTTCGAAAAGAAATATAGAGTTTTTTTCTTTTCGGGTACGGGTTTTTGGTCCAAGTGTATCTTGTCTTTACCACGAATTATTTTCCTTGGTTAACAATAATTGTAGTTTTGCCTATATTTGCAGGTTTGTTCCTTTTCTTTATTCCTCATAGAGGGAATAAAGTAATGAAGTGGTATACTATATGTATATGCGTGTTAGAGCTCCTTCTAACAACCTATGCATTCTGTTATCATTTTCAATTTGATGATCCATTAATTCAACTAGCAGAAGATTATAAATGGATTAACTTTTTTGATTTACACTGGAGATTAGGAATAGATGGCCTTTGTATAGGCCCCATTTTACTGACGGGATTCATCACTACTTTAGCTACTTTAGCGGCTCGGCCAGTTACTCGAGATTCGCGATTATTTCATTTCCTGATGTTAGCAATGTACAGTGGTCAAATAGGATTATTTTCTTGTCAAGACCTTTTCCTTTTTTTTATAATGTGGGAATTAGAATTAATTCCTGTTTATCTACTTTTATCTATGTGGGGAGGAAAGAAACGTCTATACTCAGCTACAAAGTTTATTTTGTACACTGCAGGGGGTTCCATTTTTCTATTAATGGGAGTTCTAGGTATGGGGTTATATGGTTCCAATGAACCAACATTAAATTTTGAAAAA